AATATGGGTACGTATATTTCCAGACAAACCAGTTACAGTAAGACCTGCGGAAACACGTATGGGGTCGGGGAAAGGATCTCCCGAATATTGGGTAGCTGTTGTTAAACCAGGTAGAATACTTTATGAAATGGGCGGAGTAGCAGAAAATATAGCCAGAAAGGCTATTTCAATAGCGGCGTCAAAAATGCCTATACGAACTCAATTCATTATTTCGGGATAGAAATATAGAACCAAAGAAAAGGGGTCTTTGGAATAAAAAAAAAATTGCAGGTTTCTTTTTTTGGACAAAGAATATTTCTTTTTTTTTCCTTCGCCCTTTTTTGCATTGAAAGAACAGATTCAAAAATGATATGATTCAACCTCAGACCCATTTGAATGTAGCGGACAACAGCGGGGCCCGAGAATTGATGTGTATTCGAATCATAGGAGCTAGTAATCGCCGATATGCTCATATTGGTGACGTTATTGTTGCTGTGATCAAAGAAGCAATACCAAATATGCCTCTAGAAAGATCAGAAGTGATCAGAGCTGTAATTGTACGTACTTGTAAAGAACTCAAACGTGACAACGGTATGATAATACGATATGATGACAATGCTGCAGTTGTCATTGATCAAGAAGGAAATCCAAAAGGAACTCGAGTTTTTGGTGCGATCGCCCGAGAATTGAGACAGTTAAATTTTACTAAAATAGTTTCATTAGCCCCTGAGGTATTATAAGATAAGACTATGATATAGGGATATTTGAATGAAATAGATTAATTAGTAGATTGTGTCTCACGTATATACCTTTAATAATTCATAAATAAATACATGTTTATTATATCCAAATTTGGAGGCACCAATAATTTTAGTTCATCATGGGTAGGGACACTATTGCTGACATAATAACCTCGATACGAAATGCTGACATGAATAGAAAAGGGACAGTTCGAATAGCATCTACTAACATCACCGAAAACATTGTTAAAATACTTTTACGAGAAGGTTTTATCGAAAACGTGAGGAAACATCGGGAAAGCAATAAATATTTTTTGGTTTTAACCCTCCAACATAGAAGGAATAGGAAAGGACCATATAGAACTATTTTAAATTTAAAACGGATCAGTCGACCTGGTCTACGAATCTATTCTAACTATCAACGAATTCCTAGAATTTTAGGTGGGATGGGGATTGTAATTCTTTCTACTTCTCGAGGTATAATGACAGACCGAGAGGCTCGACTAGAAGGAATCGGCGGAGAAATTTTGTGTTATATATGGTAATCCTTCTAATATCCGAATTAGATCCGAAATTTCCTATTTGTGAAAAAAAAAAGAGAAAGGACGGGTTGTCTAATATCACTCCTCCTCCATTAGTTGATACTTCAAGGGGGTTTTACCTGGAATGAAAGAACAAAAATGGGTTCATGAAGGTTTAATTACTGAATCACTTCCCAATGGTATGTTCCGGGTTCGTTTAGATAATGAAGATCTGATTCTAGGTTATGTTTCAGGAAGGATCCGACGTAGTTTTATACGGATACTACCAGGAGATAGAGTCAAAATTGAAGTAAGTCGTTATGATTCCACCAGAGGGCGTATAATTTATAGACTCCGCAACAAGGATTCGACCGATTAGGCAGTTGTTTCAACTTCAACATTCCTTTCATGGGGATACAATTCGAAGTTCAAAATCTCAAGAAACTTATTTTCTTCCAAGAAATAGATTCGGAATTCAGTTAAGGTAAGGAATGACAAATATGAAAATAAGGGCCTCTGTTCGTAAAATTTGTGAAAAATGTCGACTGATCCGTCGGCGGGGACGAATTATAGTAATTTGTTCCAACCCGAGACATAAACAAAGACAAGGATAATCTTTCTAAAAGGGACTCTAAAGGACCCGATGTACAAATAAAAATAAAGGATCTGTTTTAACATGAAATGGATATATCCATATATCTCTGACTCATATTTATGAGATGATAAAATATGGCAAAACCTATACCAAGAATTGGTTCACGTAGGAATGGACGTATTGGTTCACGTAAGAGTGCACGTAGAATACCAAAGGGAGTTATTCATGTTCAAGCAAGTTTCAACAATACCATTGTGACTGTTACAGATGTACGGGGTCGGGTGGTTTCTTGGTCCTCTGCCGGTACTTGTGGATTCAGGGGTACAAGAAGAGGGACACCATTTGCTGCTCAAACCGCAGCAGGAAATGCTATTCGTACAGTAGTGGATCAAGGTATGCAACGAGCAGAAGTTATGATAAAAGGTCCTGGTCTCGGAAGAGATGCAGCATTGCGAGCTATTCGTAGAAGTGGTATACTCTTAAGTTTCGTACGGGATGTAACCCCTATGCCACATAATGGCTGTAGACCTCCTAAAAAAAGACGTGTGTAGAAATAAACATTGAAGAGATTTCAAGAGAAATAAACGATTCAATGATCTGATCAAATAATATTACTATGGTTCGAGAGAAAGTAACAGTATCTACTCGGACACTACAGTGGAAGT